GATAGGAACACATTCCAACCAATTCCCAAAAAATATAAATTTGTATCAAATTCGAACTAGTAACTAATCCCAACATCGAAGTACTGAAAAAACTCATATAAGCAAAAAATCTCAAGTATCCTTGATCGTGAGCCATATAATTATCACTATAAATAAGAACCATAATTCCAACAGTAGTGATTAACATTGACATAATAGAAGTAAGTGGATCGATCAAGTAGCCGAATTCTAAAGAAAAATCATTATCGAGGGTCCAAGACCATACATATTGATAGATAGAACTGCTTTTTATTTGCTGAATAGACAGATTAGTTGAAAAAATCATGACTATACTTAACAATAAAATACTCGAAAAAGCCCACATACGACGGAGATTTTTTGTTGCTGTCGGAAAAAGAAGAAGTCCCACTCCTATTAACATAGGAACTGGAAGTGGAAGGAAAGGTATGATCCACGCATATTGATATGTCTGTTCCATAAAAAAAGTTTTTTAATTCTTAATTAATATTAATTGTTTCCGATTCACCGGATCTTACCTCTTTTTGAAAGGAGTTAATAAAAAAATAAAGATATGCACTAACTTAAATAGAAATAAAATTTTTGAATTTTTATTTCTTTTTATACTTATTCTTTAGAAGTTTCTGCTAAATACTTCAAATATTCAAATCAAGAAGTTACAATTGGTCAAATCATATGAAAAAAGCAGATTAATTACTAGTCTCCTTCGAACTTTCAAATTCAAGTTAAATTAGGCATATTTTTCGCGAATTTGACAAGTTACTAAAATAAAAAAGAATATTCTTTTTTATTTTAGTAATAAAATAGTTTATGCTATTTTCCCATATCTTTCACGCATCTTATGTATTCTTTTTGATTTTAGAATCAAAAATATTATTATTATCTAGAAAAGAAATACATAATGAATTGGCAAAGCGCAAATTTCTTTTGAACAATAGATGTCTTTCACATCCAGCTATACCAATGAGTAATCTCTTAATTTTTATTTAAATGGCAGTTCCAAAAAAACGTACTTCTGCATCAAAAAAGGGTATTCGTAAAAATTTTTGGAAAAGGAAGGGGTATTGGGCAGCGTTAAAAGCGTTTTCCTTAGGGAAATCTATTTCTACCGGGAATTCCAAAAGTTTTTTTGTGCAACAAACAAATAAAATAAGTAATAAAACATAACATGTTACAATAATCTGAATCGGCTTGACTCAAAAATTGACTCATTTCGTTTCGAAAATAAAATTCCCGCTTTCCATTCCCTGTTGAGTTAATCAATAGGAAATGGAATTTGTTTCGCTCTTAGAATTAGAATAAGGATTTTTCTCTTTACCGTACTGAATTCAAAAAAAAAAATCCTTTTTTTTGACAAAAAAACATAAGATACGTAATTGTCTTTTTAGTATATTTTCTCATTTCCAAGGTGGGGAGTATTATTTTCCCCATCAGCCTGTTTCTTACAATAATATAAGCAATAATATAAGGTTTTCTTTTTTCTCTAGATCCACGTTTTCTCTATAGAAAGGCGAGTAAAAAATCAAAATCATTGAAACTAATTGATTAAAATTCTAAACCTTTTTGTGCAACTTTCTTCTTTTTGGATTTTCTATGAATTCCTATATAGATTCCCATATATTTATTGCCATCAATCCACTCAAAAACACTTAACAAATTTTATTGGATAAATATGTGTCAATTTTTACTGATCCAAAATTTTTTTGTTCATTGATAAAATGGATTTTTTGGTTTCGATGTTTGAAATCAAATAAATCAAAAACAGTTCATTAAAACAAAACAAAAATGTTTTTTTTTTGGGGGGGGTTCTATCCCTTAATTCATAGTTGGACTATCTAGTTTTCCAAGAGTTCAAGTCGAGGAGAGTCTAAAATACACACTAAAACTAAGAGCCTAAATTCAAATAATGAACCTTCAAATACCTATTTGAACGAATTTTTATTCATCAATTTGAATCTTTCCTAAAAAATATTGCAACAATTTAATTCTTAAATCTAGACGATTGCTTATTCATAGGGTATTATGAATTCAAGACAAGCCGCTATGGTGAAATTGGTAGACACGCTGCTCTTAGGAAGCAGTGCTAGAGCATCTCGGTTCGAGTCCGAGTGGCGGCATGTCATCTCCTAAAAAAAGTAAATAGATCCTATAATGAATTCAATTTCCGATTTCCTTTTTATAATTATGGGACTCCTTAAAAAAAAATTATGATATTTTCAACTTTAGAGCATATATTAACTCATATTTCTTTTTCGATTGTTTCAATTGTAATTACAATTCATTTCATAACTTTTTTAGTCGATGAAATCGTAAAACTATATGATTCATCCGAAAAGGGGATGATAATGACTTTTTCCTGTATAACAGGATTATTAGTTACTCGTTGGGTTTATTCGGGACATTTTCCACTAAGTGATTTATATGAATCATTAATGTTCCTTTCATGGAGTTTTTCCCTGATTCATATAGTCCCGTATTTCAA